TGTGAACAAAATGAACAAAATTATACCCATAATACCTATGTCAGCTTTTTGTCTGAATACAAACAAAATGAATTGCTTTCTAGATGATCCTTCTAGAAGAAGGTGATTCTAACAATCTTTCTAGTTACTTCGTTCTCTATTTCTATTTGAGAGGATCCTAAGGAAAAGGATTTTGTTTCCACCGAGCTAAAACAATATGGCGATGTCTCTAGTAAACCAAAGACATCGTTGAATAGCTATTTTGCTTCAATTTCTTTCTTTAGACATCCAAAAAAAATGGAAGATTTAGTTACGATTGGAAATTGACTTTTTATCTTCAGCCATGGATCCTTTACTCATACTTATTCAATTGGAAGTCTTGATCCAATTCAAAAATTATGTTTCGCAATTTCATAATCCAACTTTTCAATTTATAAGTGACTCATGGATACAAATCACGAGAATGTGTATTTTTTTCTCGACTTTATCATTGAGAGGTAAAGGATTAAATCCTTTTAAGAAATAAAGTTTTTGATCGGAATATGAATAAAACCGAAAGACCCTTTAACTATTAAAGGGCTAATAGAACGAATCACACTTTTACCACTAAACTATACCCGCTACAATATGATTATTGTATACAAATGGAGCTTTTGTCGAACAAGATAATTGAGCATGATCAAGATAGGATCATCAAACTTGGAGTGTTGAACTTTTTCGTGGGTAGATAAAAATTTAATGAGATTCGGAAAAGAGGCTTCATTTAATTTCAATTAAATAACTAAAGTTTTCTTTTTTGCTGAAAGAAGATAGATACGGATCGAAAAAAACACTACAATCATAACAGAAAAATGCATTGTCCAGAATCTATAGTTTCTTTTTTAGTTCGGAAAATGAAATAAAAAATAAAATATAACAAGAAAAAAAATGGAAACAGTTTTTATTCTTTTTGTTGTTGTTTGAATATAAAATATTCAATTGAATATAATAATATAATAAAAAAAACAAATATTTGTGTTTTCAAATCAGATATCAGATAAATCATTATTTATCTATAATTCGTTAGAACAAAAAAAAAGGCCCGGCTAGGTACTGACCAGGCCAGGCCATCAGAATAACAAGGGCCTTTCGAACAAAATCAACACAAGGAGGTCTTCCTTATTTTTCTTTAGTTCGATTAGTGGCGGGCTCGAGCCCCTCTTTTAGTTTAGAATAGAGAAAAAAGAGAGAGAAAGACTCCTTACATTATGTGTAATGTAATGTAGTAATTATCTTTTGCAATTGGGAGAGATGGCTGAGTGGACTAAAGCGTCGGATTGCTAATCCGTTGTACGAGTTATTTGTACCGAGGGTTCGAATCCCTCTCTTTCCGTTTCCGTTAATGACTTGCTTTATTTTATTTTTCAATTTTGAAAATCTTAGTTAAGCGTGTGGAATAGATAAAATCCTAAGAAAATTTGAAAATTTCCCAAGGAAAATCCTTTGGATTTTATTCTTCACGTCCAGGATTACGCCCCGGATCATTAGATAGGAATCCAAAGATAAAGAGAGAAACAAAAAATATCACTACGGTATAAACGAAGAGTTTCAGAGTAAGCATTACACAATCTCCAAGATGATTTTTTGGAAAAAAAAAGAGAATAGATCTTCCATTTTTCTACCACATATCCTATTTTGACACCACTCCAAATTCGATATTGTGGGAGACCCTAATGGGGTTAGGGTCTTTCACTGGAAAGGGGGTCAAAAATGAGGAAATGGGGGTAAGCCGGCTTTATGGCGACTATCCAAGAATTTCAGTGTGCTAATCTAGGATTCATACTCTAAAACTTATCTGATTTTCTCAATTGTTAGAATTTTTTCTCGAAGAAATCATGCATTTTCTAAGATATTATTATTAAGGATCTCATCGAAAACTTACAGCAGCTTGCCAAACAAAAGCTAAGAGAAAAAAAAGCACAGGTATGACTGGCATAACATCTACGATTGGATTCAAAAAAGCATACGCTTCAGGCAATTTGCCGAAGAAAAAACTACTCGAATAAAGGGCAGAATTAATACAGATCAAACTAACGATATTAAGCATAACAGACATTTTGTTCTTGGAGATAATTGCATTTTGATTGAGTTTTTGATATAAGGAACAAGGAAGAAAGTAAGTAAGGTAGACAAAAAATCCTTCTTTTTCTTTGAACCCACCCAACCAAAAATCCTCCAATTCTCAAAGGAGAATAGAAGAAATCATATTTTCATACAATATCTTAATTGAATTCTATGTAATGATCAATAAATTAAGTTGAATTCTATATCTATATGTATCAAAATCCTAGTACCAATCTATTCTATAGATATATAGATATTTGGAGATATTTGGACTGGAGTTGACAAACAACCAATACCAATATTATTGTTTCTTAGTGTAGATTAGAAATTGAAATGGGGCGTGGCCAAGTGGTAAGGCAACGGGTTTTGGTCCCGCCATTCGGAGGTTCGAATCCTTCCGTCCCAGTACATATCCATTTTTTTATGCTCCATTATGACTATAGAAAGAAGTAGGTCAGTGGATAGGAGTAAATCCGTATTCATTTTAATATCTGTGTCTGTTCGAATCTCATTAACAAATGATCAAGTTACATATCATATAGAAATATGTTATGGAGCCGATATATTTTCTTTGAATCCCATTTTATTTAGGTATTTCGCGTTTGGCTCTAAGTAAAAATTGGAAATCTACAGAACAATTGAGGCAGGGGTGATTTCCCCTATCACCCTTTTATTCACTTTATGATAAGAGTCGATTATTGTGAAATATTACTTAATCCCATGTTAAACAAAATCTATAATCTATAAATATATATCATCTAAAATATATAAAATGAGGAAATGTTTCGCTTATATGGTATGTATCATTCTATTTCAATGACAATAATTTTTCGGTTTTTGTCAAAAAGATTTTTGATACCTTAAATTATTTAAATTCTATATTATAGAATATCTATAACAGTGACAACTCTTCAGTCTATCTGATAGATACGAAAAACCCTCCTTATTTTTTTGATTTTCGTAATCAGACGAAAAGAATAAAGATTCAAATCTTAACTTAGATCATTTTTTTATCCATCTCATGAAAAAAAATTGGATTTCGTTTTTCTTTTCTTTTATCTATTTAAAATTAAATCAGTGATGAGTCAATTCAAAAAGAAAGACTTATCTTCCTATGAAGATCAAACGTCATGCTTATTGTCCAATTTTCTTCAAATTAAATAATCAAATTAAATAATGATGTCTAAATAGGAAACTTTTTCAATTTCAATTAGAACTATTTTTATTAAATATTTTTAATGATTGCTTGTAAGTGGAATCTTTATTTGGTACTCAAAAAGTAGGAAATCGTTTAATCTATCCTGTTGAGTCACTTGAAGATGCAGATTAAAAAAGTTATTCGTTTATATATTTCGATTTCTTGCTATTATCTATATATTATTTATGTATGTGAAAGATGCTGTCTTGCTAAGACTTTTTCAGAAAAATCGTTTCATATCATATATAGAAGAAAAAGCCTAGATTACGATGTCTATGTACAACTGAACCAATGACTATTCATGATTCCATAATTGAATCAATTCCATACCGGTTCCAAATTAGAGGAATATTATGGTAAAACTTCGTTTGAAACGATGTGGTAGAAAGCAACGTGCGACTTGAAGGACACGATCCGTTGTGGATTTTTCCATCCACCATTTTCGATTTATCTAAGGATGAGAGTGCTCTTGGCTCGACATTGTTTGTTCTGTTACACTCGATTTTTTGTTGGGTTGTAAATAGTCCACGATGAAGCTCGAGTAGAAAAGATTAATTCATTTCTCGGGGGCAAGGATCTAGGGTTAATGCCAATTAATCGGAACAACTTCGTAAACGTATCTTCCATATATAGAAATCGAAAGGATCCAATTCGAGCAAGTTTCCAATTCAAAAGCAAGACTTGTTAGAATTTAGCAAACTTTTTCGATTCAAAGTGTATCACACGTGAATCAACTGTCCGTAGGATTCTTTGATAGAAAGAAATCAAAAGGGGGGTATGTTGCTGCCACTTTGAATGGATTAAGAAGCACCGAAGTAATGTCTAAACCCAATGATTTAAAATAAGGATAAAGGATCTAAGAACAAGGAAAGACCTTTTTAATTGTCTCGATAGTCTCACTAATTGGATCAGACTAAAGAATCCAAATAGAATTTGAAACGAGACAAAAGACAAACAAAAGGGGTTAAAGACCGCTCAATAAATGAAAGTGACTAAAGATTTTTCCTTTGAGCTATTTGAGAGTTATCCAACTTGAGTTATGAGTACGAATGATTTCTTTTTTCATTTTCAGGAAGGAAAAAAGACTGAAATCAGAGTCTAATTGATTTTCTAGGCCCATTTGTCATTTAATTTATTAGAATTGCATACATAGACAAAACTTCGAAGCAAATCATTTTTCTCGAGCCGTACGAGGAGAAAACTTCCTATACGGTTCTAGGGGGGGTGTTGGTCATCTACATCTATCCCAATGAGCCGTCTATCGAATCGTTGCAATTGATGTTCGATCCCGAAGAGAAGGAAAAGATCTTAGAAAAGTGGGGTTTTATGATCCAATGAAGAATCAAACTTATTTAAACGTTCCTCTTATTCTATATTTCCTTGAAAAAGGTGCTCAACCCACAGGAACTGTTCAAAATCTTTTAACGAAAGCGGAAGTTTTTAAGTAACTTCCGTCTAATCAAACGAAATTCAATTAAAGAAAGACTGAGGGGGGGTAGCAACTTGTATATAACTTTGTATAATTTTGCTCGWCTTGTTTTTTGATTTCCCCCCCCCCTACTGCTGTAATTGTTTCCGTTGAATCTGATATCTAGAACGACAAAACCTTAGTTTATTGATTTTCTAAATAGCAAATTCGGACATTTTCTTCAATTGTGTGGTTTTCATTGGAACTCGACTAACCAAGAAGGAATCCACTTTGCTTATTCCACTTAGATTC